ATGAATAAATGAATATACTCAACTAATCATAAAGACATTGGAATTCTTTATTTTTTATTTGCTATCTGAGCGGGGATAATTGGGTCCTCTATAAGTATAATTATTCGTCTTGAATTAGGGTCTCCAAATGCTTTAATTAATAATGATCAAATCTATAATTCTATAGTAACTAGGCACGCTTTCATTATAATTTTTTTTATAGTTATACCTTTTATAATTGGCGGATTTGGGAATTTTTTAATCCCATTAATGCTTGGATCCCCTGACATAGCTTACCCCCGAATAAACAACATAAGATTTTGACTTTTACCTCCTTCCTTATCCTTACTTTTATTGAGAAATTTTATTAATGATGGGGTTGGGACAGGTTGAACGGTCTACCCTCCCTTGGCATCTAATATTTTTCATAATGGCCCCTCAGTTGATCTCGCTATTTTTTCCTTACATATTGCTGGGATATCTTCAATTCTAGGGGCTATTAATTTTATCTCTACTATTCTAAATATACACCACAAAAACTTTTCAATTGATAAAATCCCCCTTCTTGTTTGATCTATTTTAATTACTGCGATTCTTCTACTCTTATCTTTACCCGTATTAGCAGGAGCAATCACTATACTATTAACTGATCGTAATTTAAATACCTCTTTTTTTGATCCTTCAGGGGGAGGCGACCCAATTCTTTATCAACACTTATTTTGATTCTTTGGTCATCCTGAAGTTTATATTTTAATTTTACCAGGATTTGGCCTGATTTCCCACATTATTATAAATGAAAGAGGTAAGAAAGAAACCTTTGGGTCCTTAGGAATAATCTATGCACTTATAGCTATTGGATTTTTAGGATTTGTTGTCTGAGCTCACCATATATTTACTATTGGATTAGATGTAGACACACGAGCTTATTTTACATCAGCTACTATAATTATTGCAATTCCAACCGGAATTAAAATTTTTAGATGGATTACTACACTTCATGGAACAAAAATCAATAATAATTCTTCCCTCTGATGGGCTATAGGTTTTATCTTTTTATTTACTATAGGAGGACTAACCGGAATTATACTTTCTAACTCTTCGATTGATATTGTTCTTCATGATACATACTATGTTGTTGCCCATTTTCACTATGTCTTATCAATAGGAGCAGTATTTGCTATTATTGCAAGTTTTATTCATTGATTTCCTCTAATCTCAGGCTTTTCTTTAAATAATTATCTTCTAAATATTCAATTTATTTGTATATTCATCGGAGTAAATTTAACATTCTTCCCCCAACATTTTCTAGGCCTAAGAGGTATACCACGACGATACTCTGATTATCCTGACACATACCTATCATGAAACATTATTTCATCAATTGGATCACTTATTTCAATTATTAGTTTAATTTATTTAATTTATTTAATCTGAGAATCCTTATCCTCTAAACGATTAATTTTAAATATATTTTTTTTAAATTCATCTTTAGAATGATTAAGGCCCTATCCCCCTATTAATCACAGATATAATGAAATCCCTTCAATTTAAAACTATAAATAATTATTTTACATTTTTATATATTAAAAATTAAAAATATTTTTAATATGGCAGATTTAGTGCATTGGATTTAAATCCCAAAAAAAAAGAACTTACCTTTTATTAAAAATTAATTCTTGAACTTTTTCTATACAAAACTCTAACTCCCCAATTTATGATATAATAATTTTCTTCCATGATTTCACTATAATAATTTTAACCTTTATTACTTTAATAATTTTTTTTATTATATATTCTATAATTAATAACAAATTTATTAATCGATATTTACTCCAGGGCCATTTAATCGAATTAATTTGAACAATTACCCCTATAATTATTTTAATTTTTATTGCTATCCCTTCTATTAAAATCCTTTACCTTACTGATGAAATATATAATAATAAATTGACTATTAAATCATTAGGTCATCAATGATACTGAAGATATGAATACTCTGATTTTTTTAATATTGAATTTGACTCATTTATAATTCCAACTAATCAGCTAAAAATAAATGAATTTCGACTGCTTGATACAGATAATCGTTGTATTTTACCTTTTAATTTTCCTATCCGTATTCTTACTACCTCTTTAGATGTGATTCATTCATGAACTATTCCTTCTTTAGGAATTAAAATAGATTCAACTCCTGGCCGATTAAACCAATCATTATTAATTATATATCGACCTGGACTATACTTTGGTCAATGCTCAGAAATCTGTGGTATAAATCATAGCTTTATGCCAATTGTTATCGAATCAACTAATTTTTTAAATTTTAAAAATTGATTAAAATCATTTATTTAAAAAACTAATTTTTTAACATAACTCATTAAATGACTGAATAATAAGTATTGATTTTTTAAATCAATTATAATAGAATTTTAACCAATCTATTTTTAATGGTAAAAAGAATTAGTTTAACTTTCTTAAAACATTAAATTGTCAATTTAAAAATATTTTTTTATTATAATTTAGATATTCTTTAATTCCTCATATAATACCAATGCTTTGATTATCAATAATACTTTTCACCTTAATAATTATATTTTTAATTATCTCATCAATCTATTTTATATACCTACCAATTTACAATAATAATAATATCCTTTTAATTTATGATAATATATCCTATAAATTTAAATGAATTTGAAAATGATAATAAATCTATTTTCAATCTTTGACCCATCAACTAATATAATCCTCTCATTAAATTGACTAAGAATATTAATTATCTTTTTAATTTTTCCTTACCAATTTTGAATTATCCCATCTCGATTTTATATATTTTGAAATTTATTATTAAAATTTCTTTTTAAAGAATTTAAAATTTTAATTAATTATTCTTTCTCCAATTTAATTATTTTTATAAGTTTATTTATACTTATTATCATTAATAATTTCTTAGGATTATTTCCTTATATTTTTACTGCATCTAGGCATTTAAGATTCTGTTTATCTATATCTTTAACTATATGAATTTCAATAATTCTTTTTAGTATTATTAACTATATTAATGATTTCCTTTCTCACTTAACCCCCCAGGGCACACCAATAATTTTAATGCCTTTTATAGTAATTATTGAATCAATTAGATTAATTATTCGTCCTTTTACTTTAGCTATTCGACTTACAGCAAATATAATTGCCGGACATTTACTCCTCTCCTTACTCGGATCATCAGGTCAATTAATTAATAATCCTTTTATTTTTATACTATTAATTTTATCTCAGTTTTTATTATATATTTTAGAAATTTCTGTATCAATAATTCAAGCTTATGTATTCTCAATTTTATCAACCTTATACAGAAGAGAAATCTAATTAAATGCCCCTAATTCTAAATCAAATTTATGATAAAATTTCACCAAAACCACCCATTTCATTTAGTATCAATTAGTCCTTGGCCAATTATTATTTCTTTTAGTTTATTAAATAACCTAATTTCAATTATTAGATGATTCCATAAAATAAATTATATTATCTTATTATCAATTCCATGTACATTAATATGTATATTTCAATGATGACGCGATGTAACACGTGAGTCAACATTTCAAGGATGACATACTTTCCCTGTCTACTTAGGATTACGCTTAGGAATAATTCTATTTATTATCTCAGAAATTTTTTTCTTTATCTCTTTCTTCTGAGCATACTTTCACTCATCTTTAGCACCTTCTATAGAAATTGGTCAATTATGACCACCCTTAGGAATTAAGCCCTTTAATCCTTTTGATATCCCACTAATAAATACAATTATTCTAATTTCATCAGGAATAACCGTAACTTGAACTCATCATTCAATTTTAAATAAAAATTATTCAGAAAGCTATAAAAGATTATTAATCACTATTATTCTAGGAATTTACTTTACCCTACTTCAATTAATTGAATATATTGAATCTCCATTTACTATTTCAGACTCTATTTACGGCTCAACATTCTTTATTGCAACTGGATTCCATGGCCTCCATGTAATTATTGGAACATTATTTCTTTCAGTATGTTTTTACCGAATACACTTATTACACTTCTCTAAACTTCATCACTTTGGATTCGAAGCAGCAGCTTGATACTGGCATTTTGTCGATGTTGTTTGATTATTTTTATATATTTCAATTTATTGATGAAGATACTAACTAAATAAATTTACTCATTAATTTATTTATAAATATTTTAATTTTAATATATTTATATAGTATAATAAAATAATTACAGTTAACTTCCAATTAAAAAATTTAATATTAAATTAATATAAATAATTTATACTTTTATATTAATTTTTTTAATATTCTTAATTTTATCTTTATTAATTATAATATTAAATTTTTTAATTTCAATTAAATCCTTAAAAAATCGTGAAAAAATCTCCCCTTTTGAATGTGGATTCGACCCTTTATCTAATTCTCGAATTCCTTTTAGAATTCAATTTTTTATTATTAGATTAATTTTTCTAATTTTTGATATTGAAATCACTATATTAATCCCTTTAATTTATATATTTTTCTATATAAATAAAATTATAATTTTTTCATCATTCTTATTTTTATTTATTTTAATCTCTGGATTATTAATTGAATATATTGAACAATCATTAGATTGAAAAATTTAAATTATTTATCTTATACTTCAGGATTTTAGTTAAATTAAAATAACACTTAAATTGCATTTAAAAATTATAATTTTATTTATAAATCTTAGTAATTCTTTTATAGTAAATAATATTACATTTAATTTCGACTTAAAAATTGATTAATTTAATCTAAGAGACCCTAATTTAAATAAAATTAGCTGAAACCAAAATAGAGGTTAATTACTGTTAATAATTTTATTGAGACCTGACTCCAGTTAATTTTTCAAGAGATAATTTTATTTGAACTTCTAATTCAAAATTTAATGAAAAAATTTCATTTTATCCCATACCTTATATTTATATAGTTTAATTAAAAACATTATATTTTCACTATAAAAATAATTTTATATTTATAAATTTTTTTTATCTAAAAATAATTAATTATTTTCTTAATATCTTCAATATTAAACTTTTATATAAGCTATATAGATCTATTTTTACTACTTATAATATTAAAACTATACTTATATATATAAAAATTAAAATAAAAATAAATATATAAATCTTAAGGCCTTTTCTATTTCCTTGTTTATAAATTATCATATCTTCAATAGTATTCAATAAAACTTTCTTTCTATAAAACTCAACTCACTTTTTATCTATTTTAAATCCCTCTTCTCCATAATTATTTAAAGACTTATAAATAATATGAAACATATAATTTATATACCATATTGAACTTAAAAAAAATCTTAAAAAATAAATAAATATTATATCTTTAACCCAAAAATATAGCCCAATGAAAATTCCAAAAATTAATATAATTAAAGTTAATATTTTTATTCTAAATTTTATAAACGTAAAATTATAATCAAAAAAAAATATTCAATTTAGTAAAGAACCACATATCACTCTTAACATTAATAAAACTAATATAGATAAATTCATTAATTTATCTTCCTTATAATATATAAACCCTCTTTTAATTTCACCAAAATAAATATAATAAAATAATCGTAATGAATATGACACGGTAAAAGATAAAGATAAAATAATAAATCACATTATAAACAAATTTAAATTTATCATATAAATTATCTCCATAATTAAGTCTTTTGAATAAAATCCTGCAAGAAATGGAAAACCTATTAAAGCTATTCTAGAAATATAGAATCTAATTATAGTAAAAGGAATAAATTCATTTAATTTTCCTCTTAACCGAATATCTTGATTATTATTTATTAAATGAATTATAATTCCAGCACATATAAATAATAAAGATTTAAATACAGCATGAGTTAATAAATGATAAAAAGCTAATAATTTTAGCCCTAATCTTAAAATTATCATTATTAAACCTAACTGTCTTAAAGTAGATAAAGCAATAATTTTCTTTAAATCAGTTTCAAAATTTGCTATTAACCCAGATATAAATATAGTTAAAACTGAAATATAAAATAAAATTTTATCAACTCCTCTAAAAATCATAATTTTATTGAATCGAATTATTAAATAAACCCCTGCTGTAACCAAGGTTGATGAATGAACTAATGCTGATACTGGGGTAGGAGCTGCTATTGCTATAGGTAATCATACGGAAAAAGGAATTTGTGCACTCTTAGTAATCCCCCCTAAAAAAATTATAAATAAAATTAATCTAATCTTTTTATTCAAAATATAAATTCTTCACCTGCCATAAGTAAATATTAAACCAATAGCTATTAATAATCCAATATCTCCAATACGATTACATAAGACTGTAACTATTCCCGAATTAAATGACATATAATTTTGATAAAAAATTACTAAACAATAAGAAATCAAACCTAACCCATCTCATCCAAATAAAATTCTAATTAAATTTGGTCTTATAACTATTAAAACCATAGATAAAACAAATAAAATCACTAATTTAATAAAACGACTTAAAAAAATCTCCCCTTCTATATAAATTATTGAATATAATATAATTATCCTAGAAATTAATATAACTACCCTAATAAATAATACAGATATTCAATCTAATAAAATAAAAATTTCTACATTAATAGAATTAAAATTAAATATTATTCACTCCAATATTCATCTTATATTTAAATATATTATTATGAATCTTATTAATAAAAAAATTAAAAATAATTTAAATATAATAAATGAATAAATATATAAGTTAATAAAAATTATTTAAGATAATTTTTATTAACTTATATATCTTTAATTCCACACATTAAAATTTTTATTTAAACTACTTAAATTTATTTATATACCCCTAACTTAATACAATATTACTATATTTAATAATATAATTATTAGAGGATACACATGGCCTAATATAATAATTAAATCTTTTAAATTAATTATAAATAACTTTTCTTTTTCTTTATATAAAATCCCATGTTGAACATATGAGTAAAGATATAAAGAATATGCCCTCCTAAAAAAACAAATAATTATTACATAGATTATTATAAATGTATCCCACCTAATAACAACCCTAATTATAAAAATTTCTCTTAAAAAATTTAATGAAAAAGGAAACGAAAAATTAGCCGCACATAAAATAAACCACCATATTCTTAATGAAGGTAATAAATTTAATATTCCTTTATTTATAAATATTAATCGCCTGTGGGTTCGTTCATAATACAAATTTACTATAAAAAATAACCCCGAAGAACACAGACCATGAGAAATTATTATAATAAAAGCCCTAATAAATCCCAATTTTATTAATGTTATCATTGAACATATTAACATATTTATATGTACAACTGAAGAATAGGCAACCAGTCTTTTTATATCAATTTGAACCAAACAAATCATAGAAATAACGATGCCCCCAAATATACATATACTAAAAATTATATAATTAAATTTAATTCTTTTATTTATAAAAATTTCTAAAAACCGTACTAACCCATATCCCCCTAATTTTAATAAAATTGCAGCTAAAATTATAGATCCATAAACGGGGGCCTCAACATGAGCTTTAGGTAATCATACATGAAATATAAATATCGGTATTTTAATAAAAAAAGCTAAAAATAAAATTAAATAATCTCAAAATCCTATATTAAACCTCATATATAAATATATATTTAATAAATTTAAATCAACTGACCTATTTAATTTATATAATTTTAAAATATAAATAAATAAAGGCAAAGAAATAAATATTGTATATATTATTAAATAATAAGATGCTCTTAAACGCTCATAATTTATACCCCAATATACAATTATAATAAATGTAGGAATTAATCTTAATTCAAATATCAAATAAAATAAAACTAAATTTATAGAAGAAAATAATACAAATAAAATACTTAATATAACTAAAAATACTATTAATTTTTCTTTATAATTTTTTCTCTCTCTATCCTTTTGAATCACTATAAATATTAGACCTATAATTCATGCTCTTAAAAGTAGTAAAAAAAATGAATAAAAATCAAATCCAAATATTAAGCTTAAATTAACTCACAAATTATCCTTAAATATAAAATTAAACAAAAATATAAATCTTATAAAAAAACATAAATTATAATAAAATATATTTTTTTTATTATATAAATATATAATTTTTCTAAAAATAATTAAAAAAATAAATTTTATCATAAATTTATTACAAAATAAACAATCTTATTTTTAATTAAAATTTACCTATATTATAAATATAATATATTTCATTACCAAATATACGCACAATTAACACTAATAAAGAAAGCCCTAATACCCCCTCACAAACTCTAAAAACTAAATAATAAATCATGTAAATTTCTAAATTATAAAATCTATAAATTAAAAATATTATTATTGATAAAATTAAAATAATTATCTCCACAACTATTAAAACTACCAATATATATTTATATATAAATAATAATATTAATAATATTATAACATATAAATATCTATAAATTAATAAATCTAATTTAATAGCTTATATAGTTTAAAAAAAACATTAATTTTGTAAATTAAAGATATTAAAATTTACTTATTAATAATTATTAGCCCCAACAAAAACCCTCCCTCAAAAAATAGTTTCAAAATAAAATATTAATTTTGGAGATTAAAGTTATAATTATAAATTATTTTTTTGATTTAACTTACATATAAAATTAAAGTCCATATCAATTTATGAATAAAGAATTTCAAATTTTAAGAATTTTATTAATATTTTTATTAATATTTTTATTTTTTTTTATATCTATAAATATCAAATACCTTCACCCAGTTACAATCATAATAATTATATTAACATATTCATGTTTTATTTGCTTAAATATATCTACCTGAAAATCAAACTATATTTATTCAATTATACTATTCTTAATTATAATTAGAGGGCTCCTAATTATTTTCTTATATTTTTCAAGTCTAATTGCAAACGAACAAATTAATTTTAAATTTAATAATTTTTTATTATATTCCTTTATTTTAAATTTTTTAATCTTACTAATTTATTTAATTAATTCAATTCACTTTATTTCAATCAATCAAAATTTTTCAGAAGTTAGTTCTACAAATTTCTTAAATAAAAAAATTTTTCAAAATATATTAAATCTTTATGAATATCCAATAAATAATCTTACTATTATTACCATATTTTATCTACTCCTTTCTATATTTGTTATTATTAAAATTTGTTCAAAAAAATCATTATCTCTACGAAAAGTTAATTAATAAAAATAGAGGCCCAAAAATAATTATGAACAAAAATTTAATAAATTTTATTAACTCTTCTTTATTAAAACTACCCACACCTATCAATATTTCCTATTGATGAAATTTTGGTTCATTATTAGGATTATTCCTTATAATTCAAATTATCAGAGGATTTTTTTTATCTATACATTACTGTCCAAATACTAACTATGCTTTTAATAGAATTATTCATATTATTCAAAATATTAATCTAGGCTGACTAATACACAATATTCATATTAATGGGGCCTCAATATTTTTTATTTGTATATATATTCACATAAGTCGTGGACTTTATTATAATTCTTATAAACTTTACAATACATGATTAATTGGAGTAACAATTTATTTATTATCTATAGCTACAGCCTTTTTAGGGTATGTCCTTCCTTGAGGACAAATATCCTTTTGAGGTGCAACAGTAATTACAAATCTAGTCTCAACCATTCCTTATATTGGTAATCTTATAGTTCAATGAATTTGGGGGGGATTTTCAATCAATAATGCAACATTAAATCGATTTTACTCCCTTCATTTTATTTTACCTTTTATTATTATAATAATAGTTTTAATGCATCTATTCTTCCTTCACTTAACTGGGTCATCTAATCCACTAGGTACTAATAGAAATTTCAATAAAATTCCCTTTCATATTTATTTCACTTCAAAGGATATCTATGGATTTATATTTTTTTTTTTTTTTTTTTTTTTAATCAATCTAGAAATTCCTTATATTTTTAGAGATCCAGATAATTTTTTACCAGCCAACCCTATAGTTACCCCTGTTCACATTCAACCTGAATGATATTTTCTTTTTGCTTACGCTATTTTACGCTCAATCCCGAGAAAATTAGGGGGAGTAATTGCATTACTATCTTCAATTATAATTTTATATTTTCTTCCTTTAATTTCTATGAAATTTAACTCCTTATCTTTGTATCCATTAAATCAATATTTATTTTGAATTTTTATTAACATTTTTACTCTTTTAACATGGGCAGGGGCTCAGCCTATTGAATTACCTTATATTTATATTAGCCAAATTTTATCATTTTGTTATTTTTTCTATTTTATTTTATTGCTAATTTTTAGAAAAATTTGAGATTCATTAATTTTCTATAAAAATTAATCAACACACACATATATATATATATTACTACTCATATATTAATTTTTAATATTTTCATAACTATCCTTCATTAAAAACTAATAATTTTTTTTAATTAATTTATAGTTAATGATCTTGAACTTAAAGTTTATGTTTTGAAAACATATTAAAGAAATTATAATTTTCTATTAACTTCCTCCTTTTCTATATAAATTTAAAGTACCATTAACAATAAGAATTTAAAACCAAAAACTAATATAATATAAACTAAAATTACTGGTAAAATAATTTTTCAACATAAATATATTAATTCATCATACCGTATCCGAGGGAGCATCCCTCGTATAAAAATTACCATCCCACATAAAAAATTAATTATAAAAAAAATTAAAATTAATGAATATTCTAATAAATTTCTAAATATATAAATTCTAATTAAACTAAAAAAAATAATTATTCCATATTCTGATAAAAAAATTAATGTAAACCCCCCCCTAAAATACTCAATATTAAATCCTGAAACTAACTCTGACTCCCCCTCAATAAAATCTATTGGCCTCCGATTTAATTCTGCTAAAATTCTAATAAAAAATAATAAAAATAAAGGATATAATACTACTAAATACCATAAATATAATTGATAATTTATAAAATCAATAATTGAATACCTCTCCCTCATTAATATAATAATTAAAATAATTAAAATAAATCTAACTTCATAAGATAATATTTGAGAGACAGACCGTATTGATCCTATTATAGAATAAACTGAATTAGCAGATCATCCTATAAAAATCACAACATAACCTCCAATAGTTATAAAAATAATTATCAATAAAACGGAATAATTTAAAAAATAAATATTAGTAATGAAAGGAAATACTAATCATATCATTATTATTATTATAAATCTAATTACTGGACATATATAAAAAAAATTATAATTAGACTTATAAACATAAAATAATTCTTTATTAAGTAATTTAATAGCATCACTAAATGGCTGAAATAGCCCAATAATTCCAACTTTATTAGGGCCTTTACGAATTTGAATATATCTTAAAATTTTTCGTTCTAATAAAGTCAAAAATGCAACCCCGATCAACACAATTAATAATATAATCACTAACCTCACTAAATTTAACCCTATATAAATATAAAAATTTCTATTAATTATTACTTGTATAACTTTTATTTTTTTCATACATTATTTAAATTCTAAATTTAATACACTTAATCTGCCAAAGTAATTTCAACTTAATAAAAATATTTAATCTTATTCTTTATAAAAATATAATTTTAAAAAAAAGTCCTTTCGTACAAAATTTTTACCATTTTATTATAGATAGAAACCGATCTGGCTCACGCCGATCTGAACTCAAATCATGTAAAATTTTAATAGTCGAACAGACTAAAATATTAAACTTCTCCATTTAATTTTTATTTTAATTCAACATCGAGGTCGCAATCATTTTTATAAATATGATCTTTTTAAAAATATTACGCTGTTATCCCTAAGGTAATTAATTCTTATAATAATTATTAATTTTTTAAAATAAATATATACTTTATTAATAATTAATCTTTAAATAAAATTTCATTGACTATGGTTTAATATAAATCTTAAAAATTAAAGTTATTTATATTTAATTATCCTCCCAATAAAATATAAAAATTTAAAAAATTCATTTATTCCTTAAATATTTATAAACTTTATATTAAATTCTATAGGGTCTTCTCGTCCCATAATTTCTCTTAAGAATTTTAACTTAAAATCTAAATTTTAAATTTATTTATTGAAACAGTTCTAATTTCATCAATTCCTTCATTCCAGTTTTCATTTAAAAAACAATTGATTATGCTACCTTTGCACAGTCATAATACTGCGGCTATTTAATATTTAATCATTGAGCAGAACTAATTTTTAATTATTAATCAAAAAACCATGTTTTTGATAAACAGGTGAATTAAATTTTTTTCTTTAAAAAATTTTTGCCTAATTCTTTAATCTTATATATCTTTATAAATTTCACATAATATATACATATATATATAATTTATTTATACTAATATTATCATTATTTATTTAAATAAATAATTTATTAAAATATTTTTTTAAATAATTAAATACTAATTTTAAAATCATTTAATCTCAAATCATTATTATTTATAATTAAATTATTATAAATTATTAAATTTTCCACAAAAATTTCTAATATTAAAAATATTTTTTTAAGCTATTAATAAAAAAAATTTTAATCACAATTTATAGATAATCCCATAAATTTTTTATATAAACTTTATTAATTAAAAATAATCAATAATTATTTTAATTAATTTAAAAAATATTTATATATAAATTAAATTTATATCAAAAAAAACTAGATATCATAAAAATCGATTAAATTATCTTTACTAAATAAATATTCTAAATAATTTTTCCACATTAACTATTATATTTTTACTTATTTAACTCATTTTATTTCGAGATTATTTATATAAATAAATAACTAAATTTAATAACCCCTGATACAAAAGGTACTATTAATTAAATATATCTTTTTTCACTTAATCTGCAAATTTTATTTTTCACTTACATTACTACTCAGTTTAAATTTAATCAATTATTTTAATAAATTTACTTAAACACTATTAATTCTTCTTTATAACTTTAATTACTAATAAATAAATATATTTTTCTCAATTTATATATATTACTCAACTTTATAAATTAATTTAATTTTTAAATTAAAATCTTAATAATTTATTATATAATTTATCAATCTCTTCATTGTAAATGAAATATTTTTACTAAACTAAAATTTTTTAATAATTCTAAATACACTTTCCAATATATTTACTTTGTTACGACTTTTCTTATAAATTTTTATTAATAAGAATGACGGGCAATTTGTACATAATTTAAATAAAATTCAATTTATAAATTTATACAAATTTACATTTAAATCCATTTTATTAAAATAATCTAATTAAAATATTATTAATAAAAAAATCTTTTTTACTGTAACTCATTATAAATCTTAATAATTCTACATTTTGATTTGTATTTAATCTTTACTTAACTTTATAATTATAAACCTTTTAATATAATTAACAACAACAATATATAAAAATATTTATACTAAGTCAATCCATTCGTGGATTATCAAATTAATTAACAAGTTCCTCTAATTTAATAAATTACCGCCAAATTTTTTATTTTTAATGTTTATCATTTAATATTTAATTAACCTAATTTCACTAAAATAATAGGGTATCTAATCCTAATTTTTTATAAAACTTATTTAAAAATATTTTTATAAAACCTAAACTTTTATTTAATAAGTGTATTAACATTTCACTATAAATACAAATTAATAAAAATTTTCTATTTTATTATATCACTAATTTTACTATTAATCTAATTAATTAAAAATATTTATTTTCATTATCAGTTTAACCGCAATTGCTGGCACCTAAATTTATTAATAATTCATAATAAAATTTTCTATAATAATTTTCATTAAAATAAATTATTCTAAATATTAATTTCTATATTCAAAATTATTTAAATTATTAAATATATAAATTATAATAAAAATTTATTTATACTAAAATCTTAAAATAAATCTTTTAAAAAAAAATTAATCTCCTCCTAATTATAATTTATATTTATTTATTTTATTCATATATTCTATAATCAATATATTATTAAATAATTTATTAAATTTAATAAATTATTTAATAATATATTAACTAATTATAATATATGCAGTTTCCTCCCCAAATACCAATTATAATTTATATTTATTTATTTTATTCATATATTTTATAATCAATATATTATTAAATAATTTATTAAATTATATATATATAAATTTTCTCTCAATTATAATTTATATTTATTTATTTTATTCATATATTTTATAATCAATATATTATTAAATAATTTATTAAATTTAATAAATTATTTAATAATATATTAATTGATTATAATATATATTTAAATAGTAAATTTAAATATTTATTAATATATAAATATTTAATGATTTATTATATTAATAATTATAAAATTTATTTTTAAAATATTTTAAATTCATTATATAAATAATTTCTTTTTTATATTTAAGTATTTATTATATTTTAAAATATATTAATTATTAATTTTATTAATGATTAAAAATAAATATTAATATATAAATATATAATTATTAATAAAATAATTATTTATATATATATATAAAATAATTATTAAATTTAATTATATAAAATATTTAATAATATATATTAAATTTAATGACATTCGAAAAATATTATTTTTTTTTAAAAAAATATATAAATTTTATAGTCAATATTATTTTAATAATTTTATTAAAATTTAATTTAAACAAATCTCTCTATTATTAATTTAATAAAAAATAAAATTATATATCCTATATTTATTTTATATATAAATATTTATATTTATTTAAAACCAACCTTATTATTTCTCCCACCCACCGCCAATTTATTATATATTCTGTCCAATTTTAAATTACTAATATCCTATTTTATTATCATTTATTTTTTTAACTCTAATGATATGCCTGAATAAAAGGATTATTTTGATAGAATAAATTATACATTTCACTTTATAGTATGTTTTCATTATTTTTATATAAAATAAGTAAGCTAAATTAAGCTCTTAGGTTCATACCCTAAATATAGAAATTTTTATTTATTTTCTCTTATTTATTTTATATTTAATAGAATCAAACTATCTCAAAAAATTTCAAAAATTATCATGCATCTTTACATTAAAATATATTCATAAAAAATTTTTCTTTAAATTATTATTTAATTATTTCAAAATTTAATTAAGTGATTTATTTTATCATTTATTTTTATTAAATAATAATTTTATTCTATTATTTAACTTATTCATTAAATATTTTATCATTTATAATTTAATTACCTTAACTATTATCCCCCTTTTTACTCATGATCTTTTAATTATTTGATTTATTATAGAAATCAATAACTTTATATTTATTTGTTATATAAGAATAGAAATAAATTTAAAAAAAAATATTTTTCTTTTTTATATAATCCAAGTTTTGGCCTCATTATTATTGATTTTTCCATTAATTATTAATAATTTTTTTTTTTTTAATAATCAAAATATTTTAATTTTTAATTTTTACTTATCTTTAATTTTAAAATTAGGGATTCCCCCATTTCACATATGAATAATTTATTTATCATCTTATATACCATGAAAGATTTTATTTATTTTTCTCACATTTCAAAAAATTATCCCATTTTATATGTTTTCATTGATTGAAATTAACTTACAAATCTTTTTATTTATAATTCTTTTATCTTCCTATATTCCTATCTTTAAAATAATTAATCTTTTAAATTTTAAAATTCTTTTAACATACTCTTCAATCAATCAATCAAGATGAATACTTTTACTAATTTTCTTTAAAAATTTATTTTGATTAATTTATATATTTATTTATAGAATTATTTTAATAATTATTTCTTTTTACTTTAATTATTTTAAATTTTCATTTAATTTTTATATTTATTTTTTTAATAAAATAAATTTTAATTTTTTATCAATTTTTCTAATATTTAACTTGGCCAGAATTCCGCCTCTTTCTTTTTTTTTAATAAAATGATTTTCAATTTATATCTTTATATTTAATTCTAAAATATTCCTTATTTTTATTTTAATAATGATTAATTCTTTTATTCTTATCTATATTTACCTAAATCTACTATCTTTAATAATATTTTTTTTTACAATAAAAATTAAATTTAATTTAATTAATATTAATAATAATGATAATAAAAAAAAAATTATTTTTAAAAATATATATTTAATTATATTTTTTAGATTTTTTTCTTCCCTATATTTCATCATTTTATAGCTCTAAGATTTTAAGTTAACTTATTAACCAAACTTTAAACCTTCAAAGTTTACAATATATTTTTTTATAAGTCTTAATTTTAATTACAAGTATAAATCTAAAATATAATTTTATGTTAAAATTATTTTATAATTTATAAAAAATATTAAATTGCAAGTTTAAAAAATATATCTTAATTCTTATAATTTGAATTTTTTTAAATTTGCAATTTAATATTTTTTATAAATTATAAAATAATTTTAACATAAAATTATATTTAGTATTAGAAAGTATATATTTTTCTTAAATAAATTTACAATTTATCACTTTAATCAGACATAATACTTATCCTTAATCCATAGTAATTATAATAAATAT